GTAATATTGAAACTGTGCTTTCCAGTAGTATTGCTGCTGTTTTTTTTGCAGCTTTCGTTGTTGCTGGAACTATGTGGTATGGTTCAGCAACTACCCCAATCGAATTATTTGGCCCCACTCGTTATCAGTGGGATCAGGGGTACTTCCAGCAAGAAATATATCGAAGAGTTGGGGCCGGACTAGCCGAAAATCTGAGCTTATCGGAAGCTTGGTCTAAAATTCCCGAAAAATTAACTTTTTACGATTACATTGGTAATAATCCGGCGAAAGGGGGATTATTCAGAGCAGGCTCAATGGATAACGGAGATGGAATAGCTGTTGGGTGGTTAGGGCACCCCGTATTTAGAGATAAAGAAGGCCGCGAACTCTTTGTACGTCGTATGCCTACCTTTTTTGAAACATTTCCGGTAGTTTTGGTAGATGGAGACGGGATTGTGAGGGCCGATGTTCCTTTTAGAAGGGCAGAATCCAAGTATAGTGTTGAACAAGTAGGGGTAACTGTCGAATTTTATGGTGGCGAACTCAATGGAGTCATTTATAGTGATCCTGCTACTGTGAAAAAATATGCTAGACGTGCCCAATTAGGTGAAATTTTTGAATTAGACCGGGCTACTTTGAAATCCGATGGTGTTTTTCGTAGCAGTCCAAGGGGTTGGTTCACTTTTGGGCATGCTACGTTTGCTTTGCTCTTCTTTTTCGGACACATTTGGCACGGCGCCAGAACCTTGTTCAGAGATGTTTTTGCCGGTATTGATCCAGATTTGGATGCTCAAGTGGAATTTGGAGCATTCCAAAAAATTGGAGATCCAACTACAAGGAGACAAGTAGTCTGATACAAAATTCCCTTGCCATCTTTTGGCTCTATTTTTTTTTATGTCTAAATAGATATAAATAGAATAATATAGAAAAATTAGAAATGAAATAGAATAAGAATAAGACAATAGAAATATAGAAGAAATAGAACAATAATAGAATAATAATATAGAATAGTAATAAGATATGACTATAACTATATATCTATAGTTATAATCTATTTTATAGTATATATATACTATAAAATAGATTATATATAGTAATAGTAAATAGTAAATCTCAATTTACTATTTATTTAGTAAATGATCCAAAATGAATAGGTGTGGAAGCTATAATTGTAAACCACGATCGAATCTATGGAAGCATTGGTTTATACATTCCTCTTAGTTTCGACTTTAGGGATAATTTTTTTCGCTATCTTTTTTCGAGAACCACCTAAAGTTCCAACTAAAAAAATGAAATGATTTTTCATTATTTCCATTGAAGTAATGAGCCCCCCAATATTCATATGGGGGCTCATTACTTCAACTAGAACTAGTCCCCATGTTCTTCGAAGGGATCTCTTAATTTTTGAGAGGGTTGCCCAAAAGCGGTATATAAGGCGTACCCAGTAAAGCTTACAAGTAAACCGGATATGGAGATGGCGACTAGGGTTGCTGTTTCCATTTTTTCGATAATTTCAAGATCACAATGGATCACGATAATGTCGTTTATTTACAACTACAACGGAATGGTATACAAAGTCAACAGATTTCAACCCATGATGAAAGAGGATTTATGGCTACAAAAACCGTTGAGAGTAGTTCTAGATCTGGACCAAGACGAACTGACGTAGGGAGTTTATTGAAACCATTGAATTCGGAATATGGAAAAGTAGCTCCAGGGTGGGGGACTACACCACTTATGGGAGTCGCAATGGCTCTATTTGCAATATTTCTATCTATTATTTTGGAAATTTATAATTCATCTGTTTTACTGGATGGAATTTCAATTAATTAGTTCGTAAAAACTGGGAGGTCCTAGTTTTTCAATAAAAACAGATTATTTTACTTAGACTTACTTAATGCTTAAAATACTTAATACTTCAACTTAAGATTACCTAAGACTTGGATTTATAGACCATTCTGGTAGTTCGATCGTGAAATTTATTTGTTTTGATATTTCATTTCCGGAATATGAGCGTGTGACTTGTTATAATTGATCCTATTGATAATACAGAGAATGGACCTGTCATCTCTATCAAGATGATTCTACCTCGTCAGATATTTATTCTAGTCTCTGGAGCACGGACTATATAGAATAGATCAAGAAAAGAAATATTTGAACTATGATTCATACCTATTATTCAGACCTCGCAACCGGACTAAAAAAAAATGGAAATAGGTCTTTTCTAAATCCAACAATTTTTTCCTTCAGACTTCTTTTGACCGAAAAAAAAACTCTTTCTCTAGATTTTTTTGAGTCATTACATTCATTGAAGAAGTGATGATCAAATGGTTTTTACTCAGAGAACCTTTGAGTTTAGCTTTGGCTTTCTTAAATCATCGTGGTTCTAGTATGAATCTGAGGTTTCAATTGATTCATAGGGTCTCAACAAGAGAATTCCTATCAAAAAAAAAAAAAATAGGGGAAAAGAAGATTCAAGAGGCCTGTCACGATTAAAATAAAGAAAGATGGATGAGCCAACTTGAGATTGTATTTCTTGGCATTATCATCACAAAGAAGAGATTCCGGATTTTTCTTACTTCGTATCTTTGGGTCAAATCGAGTCAAGCGGCTAAGTCCCAAGAAGTTGTAAACTCTCTATTCCATATCCGTTGAAACCAGTATTTGTGTGTTTCGGCTTGAGCCGTACGAGATGAAATTCTCATATACGGTTCTCAGAGGGGGAGTCTTTCTTGGGTTACCTATCTCAATAAAGTATATGATTGGTTCGAGGAACGTCTCGAGATTCAAGCGATTGCAGATGATATAACTAGTAAATATGTTCCTCCTCATGTCAACATATTTTATTGTCTAGGAGGGATTACGCTTACTTGTTTTTTAGTACAAGTAGCTACGGGTTTTGCTATGACCTTTTACTATCGTCCAACTGTTACAGAGGCTTTTTCCTCTGTTCAATACATAATGACTGAGGCCAACTTTGGTTGGTTAATTCGATCAGTTCATCGATGGTCAGCAAGTATGATGGTTCTAATGATGATCTTGCACGTATTTCGTGTGTATCTTACGGGTGGGTTTAAAAAACCCCGCGAATTAACTTGGGTTACAGGGGTGGTTCTGGCTGTATTGACCGCATCTTTTGGCGTAACTGGTTATTCCTTACCTCGGGACCAAATTGGTTATTGGGCAGTAAAAATTGTAACAGGCGTGCCTGAAGCTATTCCTATAATAGGATCGCCTTTGGTAGAATTATTACGTGGAAGTGCTAGTGTGGGCCAATCCACTTTGACTCGTTTTTATAGTTTACATACTTTTGTATTGCCTCTTCTTACTGCCGTATTTATGTTAATGCACTTTCCAATGATACGTAAGCAAGGTATTTCGGGTCCTTTATAGAGAAGGCAGATCATAGATATTTGTAATTTATAATATAGGGGAGGAACAAGAGTCTTTCATTGCTAAAAATATGGATTATTGAAAAATAAGGCATGTTATTTGGATACTTCTCTTCAACTCTGAAGTATTGTTTATTTGATACGAATCGTTGAAGTATATTTTCCTAAAGAGGATGGATTATGGGAGTGTGTGACTTGAACTATTGATTGGGCCATGCAGATATATGATTTTATCCGCCATGTTGGAATTCACAACCCAATGTGTCTCCGCATCCAACCATCACGTAAGTCCCTTTATGTAGCATAGGATAGGGTGGTTCGCTTGAGGAGAATCTTTTCTATGATCATACCCGAATTATGTCATGCATGAAAAGGCTCCGTAAGATCCCTAGAATAAGTGATGTGGCATGATCCATGATCCAATGTTCTATCTATTCCACTTTGTTTGATTTTTATTTTTTTTTTCTATTTTTTATAGTAAATTTATTCTAATTATAGTAATTAGTAATTGAGAGTATTAATATTTCATATTCATTTGATAGTAATCTTAATAAGTTTCTTATAGTATGTAGATGCATTCATTTCCTCTGCATCGACCCCGATCTTTGATACTATCGGAGTGAAATAAGGGATCTAAGGAAGAACAGGGCTAGACTTTATTAGTAACAAGTAAAAACTTTGTATTTTTGTATGTATATGTAATAAAATCGAGATGCTGTGGGGATAAATACCAACCAAAAGACATGAGACAATCCAAAAAGCACTTGATCATGATCGAATTTGTAAGCCTACTTGGATATTGAGCATTTCCTTGTTGTCAGAACTGAATTCTTTGCAATGAATCGTTGCAACTCGGGGAAATGGAATTTGATAAATCTTTTCTTACATAAAGTCATTCTACATTATATATGTAGATATGTATGAACTAGAGATTTTCTATGGATCTATTTCTGTGATTCTTTTGATTCTTGCTCGAGCCGGATGATAAAAAATTATCATGTCCGGTTCCTTTGGGGGATGAATCCACAAGAATTCACCTATCCAAATAACAAAGAAACCTGATTTGAATGATCCCGTATTAAGAGCTAAATTGGCTAAAGGGATGGGGCATAATTATTATGGAGAACCCGCATGGCCCAATGATCTTTTATATATTTTTCCAGTAGTAATTCTAGGCACTATTGCATGTAGTGTGGGCCTAGCAGTTCTAGAGCCGTCAATGATCGGTGAACCCGCGGATCCATTTGCAACTCCGTTGGAAATATTACCCGAATGGTACTTCTTTCCCGTATTTCAAATACTTCGCACAGTACCAAATAAGTTATTGGGTGTTCTTTTAATGGTTTCAGTACCAATAGGATTATTGACAGTACCTTTTTTGGAGAATGTCAATAAATTCCAAAATCCATTCCGTCGTCCAGTAGCTACAACAGTCTTTTTGATCGGTACCGCAGTAGCTCTTTGGTTAGGTATTGGAGCAACTTTACCTATTGAGAAATCCCTAACTTTAGGTCTTTTTCAAATTGATTGAACCGTGAAATACCACGACATAGGTATCTAGGGAAGATCCAGAAGGGGGATCTTCCCTAGATACATCAATCAATCTTATTATGATCTATTCTGCAAATATATGGATCGTGTCGGAGATTCAAAACTCATTCTATTCTTTTTTCTTTCTAAAAACTTCAAAATGAAAACTTTTTCGTAGGTAAATTGATTGCAAAATGCTTCTGTAGAGTGCCCAATATCTGTTTTACATCTTCTATGCGAAAATATTCCATTTTCATAAGATCTTCTTGACTGTGACTCAAAAGGTCCAATAATGTATGTATATTGGACCTTTTGAGACAATTATAGGTCCTGGAAGACAATTCTGATTGGTCAATAAAAATACATGTCAATGGAATTCCTTTTTTGTTTTTATTGAGATTGGTGAATCTGTCTTGAAAGGAAAAAGGGGGTAGATTCCATCTGTTTCCATTTTCCTCAAAATTCATGTCCTCTTCCTCTGCATGTAGAAAAGGAATCAATAAATCAATCAAATTACGAGAAGCTTCATAAAGTGCTTCTTTAGGAGTTAAACTTCCATTCGTCCATATTTCTAGAAAGAGTATCTCTTGTTTTTCATTCCCATTCCCATAAGAATGAATACTATGATTCGCATTTCGAACGGGCATGGATACAATATCTATAGGATAACTTCCATCGTGAGAGTCGTTTGTGAATTTCATACGATATCCGCGATCTCTCTTGATTTGTAATTCAATACACAAATCAATTGGTTCTGTCAGGTTAGCTATATGCTGTGTCGTGTCAACTATTTCTACAGAAGGTGGTGAGATGATATCTTGAGCTGTTATGTATTTGGGACCCCTGACGCAAATGGATGCACCCCTAACTCCATAGAGATTACTTCTCAATACAATTTCTTTCAAATTTATTAAAATCTCATGTACTGATTCTTCAATACCTGCTATCGTAGAATATTCATGCAGCACATTTTCAGATGTTGCACGTGTGATACATGTTCCTTCTATTTCTCCAAGTAAAGCCCTTCGCATGGCAATACCTATGGTATCGGCTTGACCTTTCATAAGCGGGGACAGAACGAAACGACCATAATAAAGACGCTTGCTGTCTACTCTTGATTCAACACATTTCCACTGTAGTGTTCGAGTGGATCCTGCTACTTCTTCTCGAACCATAGTATTATTTTTCTTTTCTTTATGATTATTGGATCAGATCATTGAATCATTTATTTCTCTTGAAATCTCTTGAATTCTCATTTCTACACACGTCTTTTTTTAGGGGGGCGACATCCATTATGCGGCATGGGTGTTACATCACGTACGAAACTTAATAGCATCCCACTTCTACGAATGGCTCGTAATGCCGCATCTCTTCCAAGACCTGGACCCTTTATCATAACTTCTGCTCGTTGCATACCCTGTTCAACGACTGTACGAATAGCATTAAATGCTGCTGCTTGAGCAGCATAGGGTGTTCCTTTTCTTGTGCCTCTGAATCCAGAAGTACCTGCAGAAGCCCAAGAAACCACCCGACCTCGTACGTCTGTAACAGTTACAATAGTATTGTTGAAACTCGCTTGAACATGAATAACTCCTTTTGGTATTCTACGTTCATTCTTATGTGAACCAATACGTGCATTCTTACGTAAACCAATTTTTGCTATAGGTTTTGTCATATTTTATTATATCATATTCATAAGAATAAAAGAAAAAGAAAGAAGAATCAGAAATCTACAGAAAGATACGCGGATATCCATTTCATATGAAAACGAATCCTTTCTTCTTTCTTTTTACATGTACATGGGTTTTTCTTTGAAAAAGTTATTGATTTAAAACTTGAGAAGGATTACCCCTGTCTCTGTTTATGTCTCGGATTGGAACAAATGACTATAATTCGCCCCCGCCTACGAATCAGGCGACATTTTTCACAAATTTTACGAACAGAAGCCCTTATTTTCATATTGATCATTCCTTACCTTCATTCGGAATCTATTTTTTTTTTTTTTTTTTTGAAACAAAAATAAGTTTATTGCATTTTTGAACTTCGAATTATATCCCTACAAAAAGGATGTTGAAAAGAATGATCTAATCGTTCGAATCTTTTTTGCGAAGTCTATAAATTATACGTCCCCTGGTTGAATCATAACGACTCATTTCGATTTTGACCCTATCTCCGGGTAGTATACGTATAAAACTGCGCCGGATTCTCCCTGAAATATAACCTAGAATTAGATCTTCATTATCTAACCGAACTCGGAACATACCGTTGGGAAGTGATTCAGTAATTAAACCCTCATGAATCAATTTTTGTTCTTTCATTCCAGGGAACCCCCTTTAAGTATCAACTAATAGAGGAAGAGTTCTATAATTAACTTCTCCTCTCTATTTTACAAATAGTAAGTTCGAGAGAAAATTAGGGTACCCAGGAGAATCACCATATATAACACAAAATTTCTCCTCCAATTTTTTCTAGTCGAGCTTCTCGATCTGTCATTATACCTCGAGAAGTAGAAAGAATTACAATTCCCATTCCACCTAAAATCTTAGGAATTCGTTGATAGTTGGAATAGATTCGTAGACCAGGTCGGCTTATACGCTTTAAAATTATTTTATTACCTTTCCTAGTCTTTCTATGTCGTAAGGTTGAAACCAAGAAATTTTTTTGACTTTCTTGATGTTTTCGAACGTTTTCAATAAAACCTTCTCGTAAAAGTATTTTCACAATGTTTTTAGTGATATTAGTAGATACTATTTGAACTCTTCCCTTTTGATCCATGTCAGCATTTCTTATAGAAGTTATTATATCGGCAATAATGTCCCTACCCATGACGAACTATAGTTATTGGTGCCTCCTCATTTTAATATAATCAACATGCTTCTTTTTTGTTTTATTTTCATTTGTTTTTTTTATTCTTAAATTATCAAAAATTATTAGAAATTAAAAGTACATGCATGAGACACAATCTATTAATAGGATCTATTTCAGATATTTGAATATTCTATTTCTATTATTAAAATTATTCTTTACTATTTATTTCTATTTTATATATTTCTATATTCTATTATATATATATATGTATAGAATATAGAAATATATAGAATATTATAGAAATATAGGATATATCTATCCTATTTTCATCTATAAGACTTCGGGTGCTAATGAAACTATTTTAGTAAAATTCAACTGTCTCAATTCCCGAGCAATCGCACCAAAAATTCGAGTTCCTTTTGGATTTCCTTCTTGATCAATGATAACCGCTGCATTGTCATCATATCGTATTATCATGCCGTTGTCACGTTTGAGTTCTTTACACGTGCGTACAATCACAGCTCTAATTACTTCTGATCTTTCTAGAGGCATGTTGGGCACTGCTTCTTTGATTACAGCAACAATAACATCGCCAATATGAGCATATCGTTGATTACTAGTTCCTATGATTCGAATACACATCAATTCTTGAGCTCCACTGTTATCCGCTACATTCAAAAGGGTCTGAGGTTGAATCATATCATTTTTATTGTAATCTCTGATTTCAATGCAAGGGATATAGGGAAAAAGAAATATTGTCTGTCCAGAGATAAAGAAATCCGCGGTTGTTTTTTCATTCTCAATACTCCTTTCTTTTACTTTCTTTTATTTTTGTTTACTTATCCTGAAATAACAAATTGAGTTCGTATAGGCATTTTGCATGCAGCTATTTCCATAGCTGCTTTGGCTACAGTTTCTGATACTCCACTCATTTCATAAAGTATTCGGCCCGGTTTAACAACGAATACCCAATATTCGGGGGATCCCTTGCCCGAACCCATACGTGTTTCCGTAGGTCTTACTGTAACAGGTTTGTCGGGAAAGATACGTACCCATATCTTTCCACCACGACGCGCATATCGTGTCATTGCTCTTCGCCCTGCTTCTATTTGTCTAGCTGTGATCCAAGCAGGTTCAAGTGCCTGAAGAGCGTATCTGCCAAAACAAATATGATTGCCTCGGCAAGATATTCCCTTCATTCTACCTCTATGTTGTTTACGAAATCTGGTTCTTTTGGGGTTATAGTTGATGGTTGTTTCTGAATTCCATCTCTACTGCAGAGCCGGACATGAGAGTTTCTTCTCATCCAGCTCCTCGCGAATGAAATGATTCAAGAATCTTACATATACACATGTATTTATGTATTTCATTTTATCAAAAGAAAGAATATACTCATTTTCATTTTTTTTATATTGAATTTGTTACATAGGTAGATGTATATATAACTAGATAACTAGGCGTGTTTGTTTATATATAATGCTTCTTTTATCAAATTTTCTAAAGTATTTTACTTTACCTCTATTGAATCACGCCAAAAGTCATCCAATAAATGAAATTCTTAAATTAAATAAAACTAGAAAAAGGGTTCGCGGGCGAATATTGACTCTTTTCTCCTTCATTTGTAGGGTCAATTCATGACCCTTCAGAAGAAATCCATTTTTTCTTGGTTCATTCCGCCATCCTACCCAATGAATCATTAGGATTGATTCGTTTTCAACAAAATCCTATGTAGTCACAGGTTCCATCGTTCCCATAGCTTCTCCATTTATGCTTAGGCCTGAACTCTGCAATGGAGCTCCCAACAAAATCTGTTATTTGTTTCCGAGTCAATCTCCTCAGTTTTTCTTAACCCGAAGCTCGATGAAATTATTCATCTATTTTTTCTATATTATTAGATAGATAATAGACTATATTATATATTATCCATATTGATTAGATTATTTAGATTATTATTATTTAAATTGAATTTCTTTATATTCTATTTCTTTTTATTCTATTTTCTTCTATTTTTTATTTGTATATTTCTTAGTATATTTCTTATGATATTGTAATTGTATATTTTGTATCTTTATTTTATATTGATGTTGATGCTTTATAACACTGCCTTTTTTATGGGGTGATTCTTCATAAACCATACATATGGGAATCCTATATCATTGAGATCTTTATTCTCTCTTTCTATCATCCTTCCATTTTTCCACATCCCTTTTTTTTGTTTCACAATTCATAATCAGATTTCTTTTTTTATGAAAAGAATTTCAGTTGCTACAACTATATGATTGATTCAGTCA